AAAACCATATTTTGACTTTTAGTCGGAGAATAACCAACAATAGTTTGCATTGAATGAATAACAGAACCCGATCCCAAAAACAATAATGCTTTCGAATAAGCATGAGTAATCAAATGAAATAAAGCACTTCGAGAAGACCCCATACCTAGAGCTAACATCATATAACCCAATTGCGACATGGTGGAATAGGCTAAACCCCTCTTAATGTCTTTTTGAGCAAGAGCTAAAGTAGCTCCAAAAAATAGTGTTATTATCCCTATTAAAGAGATTAAATTCATTATGTGAGGTATAATAATGAAAAGAGGTAAAAGTCGAGCTACAAGGAAAATTCCCGCGGCTACCATAGTAGCGGCATGGATAAGAGCCGAAATAGGAGTCGGTCCTTCCATCGCATCTGGTAACCATACATGAAGAGGGAATTGTGCCGATTTCGAAACGGCACCAGAAAAGAATAAAACAGTGCACCACGTAACAAATAAAAAATTTAACTCATTATGAAAAATCAAGTTATTGAATATTTGAAATAAATCCCGAAATTCAAAACTCCCTGTTATCCAATAAAAACCCAAAATTCCCAATAATAAACCAAAATCCCCAACACGATTAGTTACAAACGCTTTTTGACAAGCATTTGCTGCAACAGGACGTGTGAACCAAAATCCTATTAAGAGATATGAACACATTCCTACTAATTCCCAAAAAATATAAATTTGTATCAAATTGGAACTAGTAACTAATCCCAACATGGCAGTACTGAAAAAACTCATATAAGCAAAAAATCTCAAATATCCACGATCATGAAACATATAATTATCACTATAAATAAGAACCAAAATTCCAACAGTAGTGATTAATATTGACATAATAGAAGTAAGCGGATCGATTAAGTAGCCAAATTCTAAAGACAAATCATTATTGAGAATCCAAGACCAGACATATTGATAGGTAGCACGGCTATTTAGTTGCTGAATCGAGAAATTGATCGAAAAAATCATGACTATACTTAATACTAAAACACTTTGAAAAGCCCACATACGACGAAGACTTTGTGTTGCCGACGGAAAAAGAAGAAGTCCCACTCCGATTAATATAGGAACTGAAAGGGGAAGGAAAGGTATTATCCATGCATATTGATATGTTTGTTCCATAAAAAAAAGTTTTTTAGTCGGAATTAATTGCTTCCGATTAACTAGACCCCACCCCTTTCAAAAGGGATCAATAAAAAAATCAAAATATGCACTAACTAAAAAAAATTAACGTAAATAAAAATTTAGCATTTGATACTCGTACTTATTCTGTATCTGAGTTTTTTGAAATCGTTCAAATATTCAACTCAAGAAGTTAGACGTGGTCAAATAATATGACCAAGTTCCGTAAAAAAGAAAATACTTCTTTATTTTAAATATATTTGTATTTTGAAAATATAAAAATTTAGGAAGAGATCAAAAATAAAAATATAAATTTTCCTAACAATACAATGGTTTTTTGTATAGCAACCATCAGGAATTACACTCATAAAGTACTTGATTCTGATATCAATCGTGGAATTCACTAATGTCATCGGCTTAATAACTCGTGATTTTTTTTAGTTTCACTTTAGTTAGTTTATTTCAACTTATTAACTAATTCCTTATGAGATTGATTATGATTCTTTTTTTTAGTTCCACGAATTAGATTTATATATCATAGCTTATTATAGAAATATCTGAGAAAAAACAAAAAATAAAAGTACTACTAACCCAGACAACTTATTTGTTCTTAGAAGTCTTCTAGAGTATAAAAACCTTTTTGAACAAATAAATTTGTAGGAATTTTGTATACAAGGTTCATATATTGAGATTTTTTTGTGATGATAAGGACTAAAAGAATAACTAGATAATGAATAGTAACTAAGGATTCTTTTGAACAATAGATGTCTTTCACATCCAACTATAACACTGAGTCACCTCTTCGTTTTGAAATGGCAGTTCCAAAAAAACGCACTTCTAGATCAAAAAAGCGTATTCGTAAAAATATTTGGAAAAGGAAGGGATATTCATCGGCGTTAAAAGCTTTGTCATTAGGAAAATCTCTTTCTACTGGCAAATCAAAAAGTTTTTTTATGCGACAAGAAAATTTGTGATGTTCATATGTAAAAATCGAACATTAAGAATTTGAAAATTTCGAAAATTATAAGAAAAATACAATAAGAAAAAACAAGGTTTTACCTTTTTTTAGGACTCTATTTTTCATTTTGTTGGTGGGGAGTCTTATTTTCCCCATCGACCTTTTTGTTATAATTCAAGTGCTAATAATATTTTTTTCTTTATCTATATATCTCAAGAATTTTGATTTTTGATTTCAGCCCGACCAATAAAAGAAGAAAACTCTCGGTATATTATATACAAACTTATATACAAACAATGTCTTACGTTGGAAAAATTCAAAAGGGGTTTCTTTTATGTTCCGCAAGAAAATGAATTTTGTTGTTTTAAATTTCTGCAAGAAGTTAAATGGGAACTAATTGTTATTCCAAAATTTTTAGTGACACTGTCAATCTTGACAATTCAATATAAATACCCTATTATGGGTTCAAACAAGCCGCTATGGTGAAATCGGTAGACACGCTGCTCTTAGGAAGCAGTGCTAGAGCATCTCGGTTCGAGTCCGAGTAGCGGCATGTCGTCTTCAAAACACCAGACAATAGATCTTATAATAAAAAATGAATTCAATTCCCGCTTTTCATTTATTACTTAAATTAAGGGATTACTCTTTTTTTTATGATATTTTCAACCTTAGAGCATATATTAAATCATATTTCCTTTTCAATTGTTTCAATTGTCATTTCAATTAGGTTGATCAACCTATTGGTCACTGAACTCATAAAACCATATGAGTTATCAGAAAAGGGCATGATACCGACCTTTTTGTGTTTAACCGGATTATTAGTGATTCGGTGGATTTATTCCGGTCATTTTCCACTAAGTGATTTATACGAATCATTAATCTTTCTTTCGTGGAGTTTCTCCCTTATTCATATAGTGGCCTATTTCAAAAAAAATAAAAATCTAAGCACAATAACCGCCTCGAGTACTATTTTGACCCAAGGCTTTGCTACTTCAAGTCTTTTAAGTGAAATACAGAAACCTTCAATATTAGTCCCTGCGCTCCAATCCGAGTGGTTAATAATGCATGTAAGTATGATGATATTGAGCTATGCCGCTCTTCTGTGTGGATCATTATTATCCGCTGCACTTCTAGTCTTTACATTTCGAAAGAAAAGTAATCGGTTTTTAAAATCATTTTCGTTTGACGAAATCCAATATAGCTATGACAGAAGTACTATTTTAAGAAATACTTCTTTTTTTTCTGGTAAGAATTATTACAAGAGCCAATTAATTCAACAGGTGGATTTTTGGAGTTATCGTGTGATTAGTCTAGGATTTCTTTTTTTAACTACGGGTATTATTTCAGGAGCAGTCTGGGCGAATGAAGCGTGGGGATCATATTGGAGTTGGGACCCAAAAGAAATTTGGGCCTTTATTACTTGGATGATATTCGCTATTTATTTACATATTCGAACAAATAAGAATTTCCCGGGTGAAAATTCCGCACTGGTGGCGGCTCTGGGGTTTCTGATAATTTGGATATGCTATTTTGGAGTTAATCTATTAGGAATAGGGCTACATAGTTATGGTTCATTTACATTAACGTCTAGCTAAGGAAGCTTCTTACGAATACAAACTAACGCGAGCTGTCTATAAAAAACTTTGTAACGAACTGCGTGAATCCAGTATCAATAGTGTAGTAATTTGCGCGGTTCTCGCTAAAGACCGCGCATATCGGGTTAAAATGAAAATTCATTTTTTTCACTTTGATTGAAAAGAATAGAAAAAAATCATTCTTTTTCTATTCTCCGACAAGTTTTTAAAAATTATCTCAATTTTTCTTTAGTAAAAATCTCTATAAAAAACTAGATAAAAGAACTTCAACCTTCTCAACTGAGAGTGACAGAACAAAATCCGGGTAGATTCCAATCCCTATTATGGGTAGAAAGATAGCGATTGAAACAAACAACTCACGCGGGCCAAAATCAAAAAGATAAGAAGTAGGGGCATTAAATAGCTTGGATCCATAGAACATCTGGCGTGACATAGATAATGAATAAATAGGCGTTAATATCATTCCAATTGCTATTACAAAAGTCAGTAGAATTTTTGGCATGAAAAGATATTTTTGACTGGTAATTAGCCCCCACAATACGATTAATTCGGCAACAAAACCACTCATACCTGGTAATGCGAGGGAGCCCATAGAAAAGCTACTAAACATTGTAAATATTTTTGGCATTGGGATAGCTAAGCCGCCCATTTCGTCGAGATAAACAAGACGTATTCTATCATAACTTGTTCCTGCCAAGAAAAAAAAGGCCGCCCCAATAAATCCGTGAGAAATGATTTGTAAAATGGCTCCATTGAGTCCTGCGTCGGTTATAGAACCAATTCCTATAAGTATCAAACCCATATGCGATACAGAAGAATAGGCTATTCTTTTTTTAAAATTACGTTGACCAGAAGAAGTTAAAGCTGCATAGATTATTTGTATTGTGCCTATTATCATCAACCATGGAGAAAAAATAGAATGAGCATGAGGTAATAATTCCATATTAATCCGAATCAACCCATATGCTCCCATTTTTAATAAGATTCCGGCTAAAAGCATACAAGTACTGTAATGAGCTTCGCCATGGGTATCAGGTAACCATGTATGGAAAGGTAGAATCGGCAATTTGACAGCAAACGAAATCAAAAATCCAATATAAAATAATATTTCCAAGGCCACAGGATACGGTCGATTAATTGATGTTTCAAAATCTAATGTTGGTTCATTAGAACCATATAAACCAAGACCCATAACTCCCATTAATAGAAAAACCGAACCGCCTGCCGTGTACAAAATAAATTTAGTTGCCGAGTACATCCGTTTCTTTCCTCCCCACATGGATAGAAGGAGATAAACCG